AAGACGCAAGGCAGGTTATATAAAAAACAAGGAAACAGATGAGAAATAGAAATAAAGGAATTTTGGATTGATTGAGTCAGGAATCCAAATTTGGATTCGGTATGGATAAAAGAACTTCCTATGTTATACTATTCAAGTCTTGACGACGGGTTGATTTGCTAGATCAGATATTGTTATTCATGATATTGATCCGATTCAAGATCATCGAGAGGTAATTCATTCAGTGAATTTACAGCCGAAAGATTTATCATCTCTAGGGGATTAAATCCCGAGTTATTGCGAAGTAAAAAAACCGATGAGATTATGGAAGTAAATATTCTTGCATTTATTGCTACTGCACTATTCATTCTAGTTCCTACCGCCTTTCTGCTTATCATTTACGTAAAAACAGTAAGCCAAAATGATTAATTCAAATGAATTTTCAAATTCATTTGAATTAAACTTTCCTTCTGAGTTCTTATCAAAAATGGACGAAGTCCAATGAAAAGGATTCCAATTTTACGTCTTAACTTAAATGAAACGAGCGCACTAGAATCAGCAGTTTTCTAGGAGATAGATAGTATGGTAGAAAGATGCATCTTTCTACCATACTATTAACTAATAAGGAAGGGGAAACTTTGCCTGTTTTTAACGCCCAAACCCTGATATGAAATAGGTCGATAAAGCAAAAATCGCCTTTCTCAAATTAGAAAACAAAGGGTAAATGCCCATGACTCGCCCCAGTCAAGATCTTATTATTGCCCAGCCTCTCGTTAGACAACCACCATCCCTATATCATTTCTCCTAGAAAATGCGTATACACGTAACAAAACGACTTCTTCTTTGAAGAGTAAAGAGGGAAAGAAATCCAAAAGGGGGGTCCGTCTTCCTCAGTATCCATCTATAAAGATAGTAAGAGCCCATTCCCGTTGATTGAAATAGAAAATTTCGGAAGAATTGGAGGTTGGAATAGTTTCAAATGCGTTGCAGAACGATCTATAAAACAATTGATACGGTTAAATTTTTGATTCCTGAACTCAATTAGTAGTACTTCTAGAGCCCACTTCTTCCCCACACTACGAGTGAAAGGGAAAATGTAAAGACTACCATTAAAGCAGCCCAAGCGAGACTGACTATATCCATGTGCATTATGTCCCCTATCTCTATAAATACGAAGGAATTATTCCATTATTCCTCACTAATAATAGTGGAATCAATGCCGCAGAGTCAAAAAGGGGTTCTGACTGAACACTATTGAGAAAGCAATCCAACAAATCGATTATGATTTCGAATCAGGAAAGATTAAAAACACAAGCAAAATACATAGTAACATCTCAAGGAAATGGGAACATGTAGGAATAAGAATACTAAGGTCTATTCTTTTTTTTGTTTTTTTTTTACCTTCTAAGTAAAAACAGAAGGGGGAAATCACTAAAAACGAGAAATCACTATCTAGTACAGATCTCTATTTCCCCATTTGATCGAATCCGTACCCCCTTTCCGATTATCGCTGCGAAACAGGGGGCTTGGGTAGGCGTTACCGAAAAGAAAGCATTTCTTTTTACTCTCTTTTCTAGAAAAGTCAATTATTCATCCAATCTAATATTGATTGGATACCTGAGCACTCAGAGATTCTCGCAAGTCCGTCTTATATAAAGCAACTTCCGAGCCCTTCCCAAACTATTAATTGAATTTCCAGGCTCTACAATTTGATTCAAGATCTAGTCATTAGCCACTTCCTTAGTAATAGAAGGGAATCGTGAAGTCTTGATAACCCCTCTATCAGTAGATTCGAATATTTCCTTGAATCCTAGATGCGAACGGGGCTTCACAATCTTTTCTTTTAGAAAACCTTTAGACCACATACTTAGAATCAAACAAAGTATCAACAGCCCGTTTCCTATGCTTCTACGGAGGAAGCATTCTTTTAGTTCTATCAGAAAAACAGAAAAGAAGAAGAGATTTCGAGTTTTTGGTAATCAGGCGACACCCGGATTTGAACTGGGGAAAAAGGATTTGCAGTCCCCCGCCTTACCACTCGGCCATGCCGCCAAAATGATACAAAAATACTTTTCTTCCAAACCCCCTTTTGGTTGGATTTGATCCACCCCTTCAATTTATTGTATAGTATCTGAAAATACACATTTGATCGCTCAATAGAAAAGCGAGAGAGTGTTTTTAGCATTATGTATTTTCAGCCAATAAATTTGAACCATTAACTATTGACTCCTTAGTTCGAATTCATGAACGATTCTGGGATTTTAATTTCAAATTGTGTTTTCCTAATGACATAAGAAAATAAAAATGGAGACCAAACCAATCAGTATTGATTTTTTCAATCAAAAAACCTTTCTCCACTTCAATTATAACAAAACATATGAGTATATGTAAACCCCAGAACATAAATTGTTACACAGATATCTATTATTTAGATATGTTTATTTAGATATGTTGTCGATAGGGAATTATCATAAAATGATCCTACTTCATGCATTGAATAGAAATTCTCTTTTGATAGAGC